GTGGGTCTTTTTCTACCAATTGGTGCTCTCCCTTCACCGCCCCCATGGGATGGTCTACAGGTAGTGAAACTACTCCTCTTACTACAGGACGCTTACCTAGCCAACACGACGATCCGGATCTACCCACACTTTTTTTGTTCACCCCAACGCAAGCGCCTCACTACTCTACTCTCTAGGCTGAACCAGTCCTCTCCTTCCCCTCCACCCTTGCTTTCTTTCTCTTCTCAAAGTTCTCTTCTATGAGTTCCTGGCCGAGATGTGAGATGAGCAGGGATGGAAAGAATGAACATCGTCAAAGCGAGCAGATAGCTTTGTTTGGTCTGAACTGGTAAAGTGTAAATGTGAATAGGCCGTTATTGACCTTTTCCCATTTTTGGATGCTGACTTTGTAGCTTCAAATGGAGGTCGATATGCTTCTGCAGATCCTGTTAGTTCCTATTCCTGCTTGTGTGCTTTCCCGATGGCGATTGGTTATACGAGTTGCGCTTGCTAATACATACCTGCTTGCTTACTGGCTGGTTGCTATTTTTCCTATTTTCGGTTGCTTTCATGTTCCTATTCATACTAACCAAAAGTAGAGCGAGGCTGCGGGAGCAGTGACGAGTGACCATAGGGCTTTGGTCTCCGGAGGAAACTAGTAGCCAGCTGACTTACGAGTACCAGCAGCAGTTACGGTTACGCTTTCTTATGCCGATTTCTATTCCTAACAAGATCTGCACCCCCTTACTTCATAGGGCTGCCTGCTCCTTTGACACCCGCTCCTATTCCGGGATTGCGATGCCGATTGCTTGCTATTCTTATGTTTGTTGCCTATTCCTATTTTGTCTATATTATTCCGGTGCCTGTAGCGATTCCTAATACCAGCTGGCTTGCTTGTGAAGTGTGTGCTGAAGCTGCCGTCATGTATGATGTTTTCGGAGAGCGTCAGAGTTGTGTAGGAAGCGCAATAGTGCTTCTTACTCTACGGAGGGTTAAGGCCCTACTATGCTAGCCCGTTGGCCGGGCCAGGCTCGTATACTGGCCCGTACTCGTATGCTAGTGCTAGTGACGCTCGTATGCTAGCTCGCGTCTAGCTTCTATAACTAGCTACGAGTTCGTATACTGTACTAGCTTACTAGCTCGTGTCTCATTCCGTATCCCACACTCGCCTAGAACGTCGAAAGCCTAAGGAACCGCCTATAACGATCTCGAAACACGGGCTTTCGGCTTTGCTGCTTGTTACGCCATCTCAATGCTCTAGTAACGATCGAGCGCTCAACACATTTCGGTTCGGTCCCCATTCGGGGATGAAGTTGCATATTACCCCAACACTCTAACAGTTAGGTTTCGAGAGGGCTATATCCATCTCCGGAACAGGGGAAGGAAGGGAGGAAGGAATTAGATTCTTTACAGCCCTTTCCAGACCTTATGTCATTTCCGGGTTAGACGCAAGCTCCTTGGTAGTAGAGTTGCATTAGGTAGGAGAGAAGGGATTTTTTCTTCATTCCGATATGGGCTCTACCACAGGCTCCATATCCAGTAGTGACTCCATTGGCTGACGGGCCTGGCCACCCTAAAGACCGATGCAGAACCCTCAAGCCCCACCTAAGTTAGCCAAGACCTTCTCGAAGCAGGCCGGACCTCCCAGCCTACCCAAGCAGATTAAAGATGTTTTAGCCATCCCCGGATCCATCTAAGCATAACTCGTCTTAGTCATCCCTGTCCCTTTGTCTTAACTAAGTTATTAGTCAATTTCTGCAAAATTGCCTTAATTGGGCCAGGATAAGGGACGAGTCCTTCCTGACACCTTGATTGGGCAGCTGTTGCTAAGCTGGCTACTCTACCTGCTCGCTCGGGCGGCTACTCTAACTGTTTGTTTTTACAGCTGCACCTCATCCATTGCCTGGCCTATGATATATGGATCACCTTTCGAAGTCGACAAAGGCTAGTTCATCACATAAGTACGCTCCCGAACCGAACTCTTTCGTCAGGTGTAGCACATTCAATCAAGGTCAAAGTTTCCTCATTCTTGCTTGACTGAACCCTCCAGTCACGATCAACAGAGAGAGATTCATGGTCGGGAAGGAGAAGGCTTTCTCCGTTGAACAAAATCCTTCTTCCTAAAAGTTTATTGCGAGCGCTTTCAAGCGGTTCAAAATAGCTACGCGCCTTAGATTTAGATCGGAAGCCATCTCAGCCCGGAAAAGTAGGGTTTTTGCATTTGCTTTAAAAGGATAAAAGCGGTATAGGAAGGTTCTCTTTACAGGAACTCGGGGAAACAACCTATAAGCAAGGATGCTTAACAAAAAAAGGGTCAAGCAGGTTGACTAGTACGCACAAGAAGGCACTGGCGGGATGGTCTTGAAGATTTGGCTACTTTACAGACCTTCCGGTGATAACTATAACGAACCTAAAAGGGGTCTTTCCGAGCAGAAAGATATTATGAGTATGGACATCACGTTTTGGCACTTATTCGAGTAATAAGATGGAACATAGGCCGGCGGGATAAAGCCGGTGACAGGGGCCCCGGGGCGGTGAGCAAGTGACACATTCGGGATGACTTAATATGGTGTTTACAGAGAGCAAGGATTGCAGCTCTCTTGAGGGCTTGGTTGCCGCTTCATTGGGATTCCCAAGCTTCTTGTCCTGAGAGCAACTGACATCAGCAGGAAACAGACACCAGAAACACACAAATATAGTGATTGATGACCGATTTGGATGGTCTTGCTCATCTGTTACTATCTTAGGTCCTCGAAACCTATGGTCCCTTACACTAGTAGCTCGAAAGGGTTGTCCTATGGATGTAGTTTTCCTAGGCGGGTGCATAAATGTTTCGGGTTGCCAGCCTACTCTTGTCCAGTAACTGATGTATCGTAACCAGTCGATGAAGGAATTCTGAGTGGAGGAACGGGCCTAAGAAAAAACCAGATAAGCCAATTACGAAATACTATAACATCAGAACACAAAAAGGGTCATTGATGGGAGTCAGTCAGATGGCGCGCCTAACCCTTCGCGGGTTAGGACTCCGAGACTGCTTCGGTCGCCACTTACGAAACCTCCTGCGGTGGGGCGTGGCATCCTATAGCTTTATGGAGCGTAAGCCCTTTTGACTAGTAGATATAGATATCTCTATGCCATACTGAGGCGACGGTTGCTCCATACGGGGGAAATTGTCGGGTTCTTAGGCAACAACTATCAAAGGAAGAAAGAGCAGCAGCAGCTAAAAGCAGCACACTAAACTACTTGTTACCCATGGGTAACTTCACTCTCTTGAGAGATGGGTAACTGGTAATTAGTGGGCTAGTTTAGTGCTTTTCTCTTTTAACAGCAACAAGTCGCTGGGGGACACCCCTAACCGTCTGAATGGCTCGTTTCGCTCGGCTCAGAAGTCCTATTCCCAGGTCCTCTTCCTATTTTAATCGAATTTTTTTTTTTGCAATTTTTTCGGATTAGACACACTCAATTGCGTTGTCTTGGAGAGTGAATAGCCTATTGAAGTCTCGGCTTTTCCAAGTGAAGACGGAACTAGGTAAAAGAAATATCATATATGAGAGGGGGGTCTTCTATAGACTTTCCCTGTACTGAGAGGAGGGCTTTCCGAGACCAATCTGACCAACTCACAAGGCTGAATCCAAAGAATCGACTAACAGAGTCCTGTGCTTCATCTACCGAATCAAGGGAATAGGCGTCCGCTGTGGAATCGCCCACCGAAACAGAGAATCTGTTTCTTTCTCCCGAGCCACCTTCCTCCGTTTCAAACACATCCGTATCTGCGAAGCAGGCGCCAGAACTGTGCATCCAGCTCCTAGGGTATGGACCTTTTTGTTTGTTTTTCCAAAAGCTCTCACAGGCCTTGATCCCGCAGCCACTTTCGGAGACGCCTAAACTGACCATCCAAAAGCATTTGCATCCGTTTTTTCAGGAGGACCACAAGGTTCAGTTTCTCATCTCGAACCAAACAGGTCCCTTAACGGACTTCTAAATATCCGAGCTTGAAGTGCACACTCCAATGGACCGTCACCAAAGAAGCAAGATCTCTTTCTTCCGAATCAGATATGAGCCAAGGATATAGTAAGGGGTTGGTAGAAGTAGTTAAGAGGGAGAGCGCTTAACGCAAGCGCCTTTTCTTGCTCTACCCACAGCCCGGGCATTAGGAAGTAGCCTAAGGAGGTTTTCATGTGACTCTCAACTCATACTAAATAGGATGGTATTCTCAGTCGGCGAAGCCTAGCCTCACTCAATTGAAATTACACAGGAATAAAACCAAAGGGAGGGCGGTGAAAGCAGTGGGGAAGGCGCTTGCGGCAACCACCCGGTTCGTACATCTACAATAAATATCCTAATCAAATAAGTAAGTTTTGTACGGATTAAAGAAGGGCAATACATTGACCAGTTTAAGAAATTCAATAATTATCTTATAGAGTTTGGCCTAATATTATCTAAGTCCGACTCATCACTTACTACTCGTCATCATGGGTCCATAACCATGATCCTACCAATTTATGTGGTTGATATCTTGGTCACTGGCATAATGCAACTGCAATTATAAGATGAATTTTCGATCTGAATTGTACTTTTGTGGGTCCGGGGTCATAGCATTCTTTTTTCGGGATGGGGGTTCGACGGACTTTTCATGGACCCTTTCTACCGCAATCGAAGTCTTGCATTGAGTACTAATGTGGAGGGGTCCAAGCCAGCCAATCCCCCTGTCGCCCATTAAGATCCAACCATGATTCATCGAACCATTCCTTCGCGTGCCGTAGCTTAGGATTCGTGCTATTGCGGGCGGAGAAGAATAAAGATAGGGCATCAACATCGGCCTCAGCTGAAGCGGAAGAAGGATAAGACCCTTGAGATCTTGAAAGGTTAAAGTATAAGAGATAGAAAGGCCTGTCAAGGAAATCATTTTGCAGATACCTTTGAACATCCACCCTTGTGGGTGACTTGGATTGAGTGGGATATAAGATAAAAAACGAGTGATATGCTGGGTAAGGCCCTTAGCCCTTAAGAGTGACTGATAAGAATAGATATCCGTATTCACATCGTAAGAATAGCCCTGGACCTTTAGGATAGGGCGTCAGGGTTCCGACTTTTTCTTTCTTTTTGAGAAAGAAGAGATTACTGGACAAGCGAAAGAGATGCCGAAACTGCAGATGCTTTTAAACAAAAGCATTAGCCGAGAAACCCCCTAAAGAACACTGTTGACAATTGGGTCCGGGAGGCCCTAGAAAAAAGCGAGAGAGCCAGAAAGAAAGGATCAAAACATCACGGGCCGCACGCAAAAGAAGAGAGAGAATTGCCATGCCAGAATTGTATTGACGCCGCAGCAGCAAGAGAACAACAAGAGCACGTCTTCCCAAACAAAGCAGCCTTCAGCAGTTTACTATGCCTCCGCTCTGGGAACAGGAAGGAACTGAGCGCCCCGGCGGAGAAATGAAACCTAGAACAAGAAGCCTAAGCCTTCACATCCGAAACTGAAAAATCATCAGTTGGAGAATCGTTTTTACAAGGTGGGTATGGTTAAGGCAGAATGGAAATATTTCACTACTAAATGAGTTAGTCTTGGCTTCTTCTTCCTTTATGTATGGAGACAGGGCAAGAAGAGAAAGTCCAATCTGACCCTAAGCAGATGCTTTTGACATCTTTCTCGCATCCGCTGGTTCCCTTCCTTTACATATGTGTTTTTCCCCTCCCACTCGATCTACTGAAAATTCGATCTAATGGTGCCGGTTCCTTTCTTTGCGTACTATGGATAAGCTTCTTTGGACGACCCAGAAAGAGTTGATGCGGCCGATTCCCTATCTTCATTTCTCATCTAGCTTGGCTATCGCTTGTCGGTGAATCAAAAAAAAAGTCCTTTTTCGAGGAAAAAGTCAACCCTGTGGGACTCTCGGTTTAGGCTTGCTTGTCTCAATCAATTTGAAGGGGACACTAATAAAAAGAGCTCCTCGCAACCGATGGAAGCGGAAGTTTTAGCCCATCATATGATGGAAATGGGGAAGAAAAATAACCTTTCCGCTTTCACCAACACCCTTTATTATTATATTATTTATAGAAGAATATATATGGCTTTATCTTTCTGTTGTCAGAACAATAAGAAATCGTCGCCTTTTTTAAGAATCTCGTCTAAATTAGCGTTATAGAGTTTATATCACTACATGTACCAACTAAAAAAAAAGATCATATATATGATAAGACAATTCCTTCTTTATTGAAGAGAATCCCTTATTTATCTATTAAAAAAAAAATATCAAAAGAAATGAGGTTCCGAAGGAAAAGAAGAAAAAATAAAAGAATGCAGGTCTTGATGCCGACTATGTTGACTTCACTCTTTAAGATGGTGTTCCGCGGAAGGAGGTTTCCTTGTCAGTTCATAACCATTTCTCGTACAGGGGGCTACTTGGGCCTTAGATCCGGTCCGATCGCATCAGGTGCTATCGTATAGTTGATCACGGCTGCATTTAGGAGCTTATTTAGCTGTTAAATCCTATTATTTTTCCTAGCGCCTCCGCTCATTTATCACTATTCCTCTTCTTCTTATTTTATTGTCGCGAAAGAATATCTTAAATGAGGAAAGGCCTTCGGTATCGTAGGTCATGCAGTTCTTCGAGGCAGCACCCCCGGTCGCCTCTGACAGAGAGGACCTTCCACTCTCTGAAATAGCGGGGCTCGCTAGAACAGCCGACTTTCTAAAAGGAGAAACGGGTCGCTTGTTGCGAGAATAGGGGTGGTTCCCTATTGACGGTCGGAAGGCGGGTCAGTTGAGTGGCAAGCCGGCTGACAGGGCCACGAAGCGCCCAACGAATGGGGGACCAGAACGCTTTCTATAAATGCGTATGCTTAACACAGTCTGTTCGACATCCTCGTTCAACACCAACATGCCTGAATCACATCTCTGGGGACCTTACCCCCCCTACTAGAGAAGGCGTGAAGCTTGCTGGCGACATTGAAGACTTCATCAATATCTGTAATCGGTGTCGGCGGAGTGGTTGGCAAACCTCCCAGCCTTCCCCCTAGGGATGGCTCCGAAATAGTTAATGTGGATCCCGTCATCTTCCTTTTTTCTCTCTCTTCCCTTTTAGATCCAGTATCTACATGAAACCGGTCTTTCCGCTCTTCACCTCCCGCTCTCCTTTTCTTCCTAGGGGGGATTTTTGAGGTCATTCTGGTCCCTTCTCTGGCTCGGTTAGATTACGTAGGGTTTAAAGTCTTCCTTCTTCTCTACTTGATTTGATAAAACAACAAGGGGTGGGGTGGCCTCTATCTTTCCCCTCTCATCTCCACATTTTCTCTTTCATCCGTGTTTCGCTCTGGTATGAAATACCCGAGCTCACACCCAACTAAATAAATAAACACAGAACGTGCAAAAGGGTCTGATTCTAATAAAAGGTGGGGCCGCACTTTTCTACTATCAGAATCGGAATGTAGCCTTTCAAGGCGAGGCCCGCCCCACCAATGGGGAGAGTGGGAACTTCGTTACCTTCGCTTTCTTATTTGTTTAAGATATAGCTTTCGGTGAAATGTTGATAGGGAACCCCTGTTGGGTTGTGAGCCAGGTTCCACCCTTTTTTTTCTTGGCACGAGATGCCGTTACACCATACACGGTAGGCGAAAGACCAAGCACAAATCTCGATGATTAAACATTTCGGTATTTCGACATGTGATTCACTGCCGAAAGCTCCTTCTTGTACGCTAGCACTTGAGGGAGGTGGTTCGGCTACCTTTTTTCGTCTTCGGATGGAACAAAATGTCTTTATCTCTTATTACTATGCCATTGATGAAGATTCATAGCTTGGGAAAAGACCTGTTCCTTTCGGCATTGCGATAAAGTGTTGACAGAGCAGAGTTAAAGGCACCACATCGAGAGAGAGGGCAGGGGAAAGACCCGGACATTGAGAGGCGGACAAGGAGGGGCGGAGCGCTCTAAAACAGGTACTGATAACGAACCACAAGCCCTAGCTTTTAAGCCGAAGAAAGAAGTTCCCCTGGAACAGAAAGATATTGCACTTCAAAATCGTTACTAGAAGCACTGCAAGCGCACTTCCTATAACCAAACCCGAAAAGCACCTCCCCCCCGGCTAGCCTTGCAAGAGCGGGTGTGCGGGAGAACAGAACTTAGCATCAAGGTTCGAAGAAGGAAGGTTCCCGCGTGCAGGAAAGCTTTTTCACCTTGGGTATTTGTCTCTATCTCGCTTTCCAAACTCATACTTGAGATAGGTGGGCTTGATGCCGGCTCCTCTGGAGATCCTTCTCTTTTCATTCCCGGTATTCTGTTGTCTTCCTTGGTTCCACCCTTCCATTCATGAAGCAGATCGCCGGGAAGGCGGTTTCTCAAGCATAAAGCGAGAGTTAAAGACCTTTTTTTTCACATCGATCGACAAACAAAACTCCTGATAGAAGCCCAGTTTCTTTAGTAGGAAATCAATGCGTTGAAAGATCTTTGTGGGAACAAGTCCAACAAAGCACTTTTCCCTACCAAATGCTATCTATCCCTGCCTGCTTCTTCCATTCGCTGAGCTCTGAGCTCCTCTGGCAAATCATAATGTGCGCATGCTGGCTACTCTGCTTTAGTAGTGCGTTAACTAGTAGTTCACTACTGATTAAGGATTTGGTACTGACACCTGTTGTTTGATGATGATCCAACCTGCTATCTCAATGCATGGGATTTCCTTGGGGATACAAAGATTCACATAGTCAGTAGTGAGACCTTATTTTCAATACCTAGTACGACCAGACAGAAGCAGAATCATAGTGTTCCTCCAGGGATTGGTCATTCATGAGCCTTCCTTTCTTTACGAGATCAGGCCAAAAGAAAGAGTAGCACTAGCTGAGCAAAGTAAGGTTGCACATTAAGAGGCTTCCCCAGTCAACATAGAGAAGGACAGTCGATAGAAGCAATCATCCGAGGAAGCTTCCTTCACAGTTGGTGTCCCATATTCGAATTAATAGCTATATGCTTTTCACAGGCAAGTCGTCTGAGTTCCCTTAGTTTTGGACCTTTGCAAGAGTTCCTTAGTAGCACCACCTGTGAAGAGTCAGATTCCGAAGCAGTGGGAATAGCATTGAAAAAGCTTTCGTGTGGTGGGTTTTGTCCCTTATGAGATGGGAGAGCAGCAAGCCAAACATCGTACTCTTCGGAGGGACCGTGTCATGTCAAATTCATAGCTAAGCTGACCATCTATCTGCCCTAAAAGCAAGAGCTTGGAAAACGGGTGCCAGCAGTTCGATTGAAACTCGGAATGAGTTCGGTGAATACTTGGGCTTTGGGCCACCGATGAAAGGAAGATTCCCAGTCATGTAATTCAAAATCCATTGAGAAAGAAAAAGCCCATGCTTTGGTGTAGCACCGGTTCCGGCTACTCTTTATAGATGTTATTTCCGATATCCTGGACTCAAGAAAGGAATTCACAAATGACTGAGCGACTATATCATGGGAATATTCCACCACTGCTGAACGGCGAGAACTTGGCTAAGCCCATTGAGAACAGCTTACTATAGTATCAAAATACCATCGTATACTTTTTTCCCTAGGAAGTCTCGAGGCAAAAGAGTGAAAGTGGGAATCGGCATAGGGTAAAGGCCATTCTTTAAAAGAGAAAGGTGAAGTCCTCCGTCGGTGTCTTTTCACCTCCGAGAAGTGCTTTGGGACGGGCTTTGAAGCCAGCTCCGAAAACTCCAGTGCGCTCCTGCGCACCTTACTCTATAGGGCTTTCGAGCAGCCTCCGTTTGCTGGGAAGGCGGTTAGCTAATATCAATCCCTCGGTCCCGCTTTATTTATAAGTGAAGTGCTGGCGGCTAGGTCACGGCGAGGGCGGAAAGCGAATGAAAGGGGGTTTATGACCAGAGAAAGAGGACTCGCAAGCGCCTTTAGATCTGGCTGGCGGGCTAAGGTTAAATAAATCTGTCTTTTAATCTTCTTCTTTAGGACGAAACAATCCTGTATATCATGACTTATGATCCGGTGGTATCTGCAATACTTGCGATCATCAGTCTTATTGGCCTAATTATGCCTTTTGCTTTATTGATATTCAATAAACTGGAATTCTAGAAGTCCGTCAAAGAGATCGGTTCCATCTGGAAATGAGTTCTTAGTCTCCTTCTTTTCCTTCGGAACCTTATCCTTTAATTTCCATTTTGGGGGTTTAGGCCCTTATTCCACAAAGGCAGCAATCCAAGCTCTTTTCGAATCGGATATCGAACGGGAGAGCCTGCCAACGGATCTGGGGATACAACTAACCTTAAGTACAGGTTTAGGAGACGTAAAGCGCTATGCTGACAATGAGTTACGTTCAACGCGTTCTTAATCAACATTTGAGGAGTTCGACAACTCCATTAACGTGTCCCCACCATAGCTATCCTGCTTCTAAGCTCTTGATTCACCAATCTGATCTGTTTTCCTTTGGCTTGCTTCTTTTTAAGAGGCTTCCTTGTTGGCTGACTTGCCTGACCAAAGGAGAAGAGGATAGGATAAAGTGTGACCTGTACCTATATCATCTCAAATTCTTAAAGATAATCCAATTCTCTCGTTTCCTATGGAAAATAAGGCGCTTTCGAATTGACCCTTCACTTCTTTAGTACTGGTAGGATTGGTCTACCAGCTCCACTCAGACAAGTCAATCGAGTTCAAGTCGAGACAGAAAGTACTGGCTCACCGGCGATCATACCATTGAATAGGTTTCCCATGACCCGTACATAAATCGGTGCAGGGGTCATGGTTCCAAGTCAGTTCTCGTTGTGGAAGCTAGTGTCTTGGTTTTTCTTTCCAGTCACGCTTTTCCCTTCATTCTATATCAATGAGCCGCCCATTCTCTCTTTTTTTTATGGAGCAGTATCCCACCATCTCTGGTGTTGATTCATACTGCCCTGAATATCTCGACTGTACCCACCACAAGTCAGAGTGCTAACAGTCTCCAGTGGACCAGAACGCTATACCATCCGAATAGCAGGCGCACACTTGTGCTAGTTGAACTACAATTCCTAAGTAGTCCTCTCTTACTTGCGGAATCCAACGGTAGAACATACCCAAGTGGATGCTCTGCTTCGTGATTTGTATAATACCCGTTGATTGCCAGTGACGTTGGTCCACGGTATTCATACAGTCGATAGGCTAAATATGTTCCTGTCAACCTTAAGAAACAAGGTCTAGCTGGAGAAGCACTTCAACTTGAAGTTGAACGCCAGGAGATGAATGCGACCTGATAAACAATCCACTCAATATACTACAATCAAAAGAACTAGAACAGAGAGCAAAAAGAGCAGGAACGGGAACAGCGACAGGCACGAGCGAGAACAGGGACAAGAACAGTAAGAGGCGCAGAAAGATGTTTTCAATACCAACGCTTGCGAAACGGAAAACAGCACGATTTTTATGAGACAAGAGAGCGGCAGCGAAGAGCTTCCCTCGAAAGAAGCTCGAGCTATAGCGTCCTAAAGAGAGACCGAAGGGCTGGAACTGCCAAAAAAAGTAGGAATGGCTTTTTCTTAGGTACTCTTTCTTTGGTTTTTTTGGAGCCCTCCAATGATTATAAAATCACTTTTTTTGTTATAACTTCATAATCTAGATCAGGATCCAGTAAGATACGTTTATGATGAAATTATAAAAACTCGAGAGACTCGAGGACCTTATCACCTAAAAAAACTTTTTAATTTGATTTTTCAAGATAGACTCTTAGAAAAGGATTATGAATTCGACCTGAATCGTCTAAGAAATATTTGGATTCTCTAGCTAGAGAGGAGAGACAGAGTCCATTTTCTCGCGAAATACGACATAAAAATTAGGAGTTTATACGGATTACACACAACAGCCCACTTGACCAATTTGCCATTAACCCATTGATTCTGATGAAGGTGGGAAACTTATATTTCTCATTCACAAATCCATCCTTGTCTATGCTGCTAACTCTAAGTTTGGTCTTACTTCTGCTTTATTTTGTTACGAAAAAGGGAGGGGGAAAGTCAGTGCCAAATGCTTGGCAATCCTTGGTAGAGCTTATTCATGATTTCGTGCTGAACCCGGTAAACGAACAAATAGGTGGTCTTTCAGGAAATGTTAAACAAAAGTTTTTCCCTCGCATCTCGGTCACTTTTACTTTTTCGTTATTTCGTAATCCCCAGGGTATGATACCCTATAGCTTCACAGTGACAAGTCATTTTCTCATTACTTTGGCTCTCTCATTTTCTATTTTCATAGGCATTACTATAGTTGGATTTCAAAGAAATGGGCTTCATTTTTTAAGCTTTTTATTACCCGCAGGAGTCCCACTGCCGTTAGCACCTTTTTTAGTACTCCTTGAGCTAATCCCTCATTGTTTTCGTGCATTAAGCTTAGGAATACGTTTATTTGCTAATATGATGGCCGGTCATAGTTCAGTAAAGATTTTAAGTGGGTTTGCTTGGACTATGCTATGTATGAAAAATCTTTTGTATTTCATAGGAGATCCTGGTCCTTTATTTATAGTTATTGCATTAACCGGTCCGGAATTAGGTGTAGCTATATCACAAGCTCATGTTTCTACGATCTCAATCTGTATTTACTTGAATGATGCTACAAATCTCCATTAAATGAAACATTTAATAATTGAATAAAAACGAGGAGCCTTATGTTATAGGGGGCTACAGCCTGAAGAATGAGTTCAGACAGAGGTGGTCATAAACGGATTCAACGGCGGATCAACTCCAGCGCTGGGAGTTCTGCCGGTAGAATTGACCGTAGGAACCCGAGTGGCACTGACCGCGTTCTTTTTGGTTAATGCTCAATCAACCTACAATGCCCTGCTGGGCAGGGACTGGATCCACTCCAACTATTCCCTCATAACTTAACCACTTTCTCGTCTTTTGGAAGGAGGACTATTCAGTAGAAATAGTGAAGGCTGATAACCGGCCATACTCTTTCGATTCGAATGCTGCTGAAGCAACTCTTTATGGATCAGAGATAGGTCCACTAAGATTCGTCGGCCGAGACAAGTTTGGACGGCCGACGGGAGTCACGTCTACGCCTGAACCGAACCGATCAGTACATCTTTCGGCTAGTTGATAACCAAAACCGCGCCATCGTTCCAACCAAGCGGTGGAGTATTTCGTCACTGATGAAGAATGATGGATAAAGAGAAGCAAAGAATAGAAGTGGCTTCCTTCAGGAAGGCCTGGCTATACCTACGAGTCAAATAATTAATAAAAATCTCAATGGTCGAAAAGAAATCGAGGTTCTGAAAGAAACCGATGGCATCTCTGAGGCCGACTTACAAACGGCTCCTGCTAAACTTGACGATCTAAAAGCAGAAGTCCAGGATCCCCTGATCGAGGTGAATCTTGGGACGCCAGAAGACCCACGGCCAACATACATCAGTGCATTGCTAGAGCCTAAGATATCAACGATTGAGTGACTCAAAGAATTCACAGATTGCTTCGCGTGGGACTATCACGAGATGCCGGGGTTAGATCGATCTTTTGTCGAACATCGGCTACCAAGGATATAAGCCCTACAAGCAACCGCCGAGAAGGATGACCCCAGAGCTGACTGCTAAAGTGAAGGAGGAGATCGAGCGGCTGCTGAAAGCTGGATTTTGCAAGCCGATCAAGCGAATGGGTGTCAAATCTAGTACCTGTTATTAATAAAAACGGCATGAGAGTCTGTGTCGATTTTCGTAATCTTAACTAGGTGGGCTACCCCTAAAGATGAATATCCTATGCCGGTAGCCGACCTGTTAGTGGACGGAGCTTCCAGGCATGAGATACTCTCTTTCATTTCATGGATGGCCACTCGGGCTATAATCTGATTTATATAGCCGAGGACGACGTTGCAAAGACAGCATTCAGGTGCCCAGGCGCGATAGGTGCCTATTGTTGGGTGGTCATGCCCTTTGGATTGAAAAATGCCGGGCAGGGCTATGAACACCATTTTGAATTTTAGGTGAATTAATGGAAGTGTATATCGATGATGTAGTCCTTCAAACCAAGAATAAGAGAAACATCTGGCCGATCTTAGAAAGGCAAGGCATTCGAAAGGATGAGACAACATAAACTGAAAATGAATCCCCTGTTCCTTCGGGGTGTCGGCTGGAAACTTCTTAGGATTCTTAGTACACCAAAGGGGTATAGAAGTCGACCAGAATAAGGCGAAGGAACAGGCCGCGCCTCCAAAGAAGAAAAATATCCTTCAGAAATTTATAGGCAAATGTCCTAAGGATATTTCTAATTCGGCTGGAAAGCTGAATGTATTCTCATCTTTGCTTAAACTGAAAGGTGAAGAAACGATGGGAAGATGCAAGTTTAATGCAATCAAGCGCTGCTTGGCTTCACCTCCAGTTCTTATTCCACCTCGGAAGGATCGACCACTACGGCTGTACATATCAGCGGCCGACCCATCGATAGGAGCGTTTCTTGCCCAAGTTCACGACCAAGGAAAAGAGCAGGGTTCCAAACCTCAGTCGCATTTTACATCCCCAAAAGAGGAAATATTCACCCATCGATAAGTTATGCCTATCTTTGTATTTTGCCGCCACAAAATTTAGACATTATCTTTTGTCTAATGTAACGTGGCTGGTTGCTAAGACAGATTTTCTTAAGTATATGCCTTCTCGGCCCATCTTAAAAGGCCGAATTGGCAAGTGGATTTTAGCCCCTTATCAGAATACCAGTCTACATACCACAAAAGGCGGTGAAAGGGCAGGCTCTGGCTTATTTTTTAGCCGACCACCCTAGTGAGTTAGAGAAATAAATAACAGAAGATGAGTGGGAGATCTTGCATAACAGTTTGGCTCCATGTTCCTTTGATGGTTCGAAGACCTGTGAGGGTGCCGGAACTGGAATCACCATATACTCGCTAATGTGCAACCGAATATTCTGTCAAGTGGGACTTTCCTTGCACTAACAATCAGGCTGAGTATGAAGCTCTGAGTTTAGGGTTGGAAATACTGTCGCGAATGAGGCGTCCGTTAGGACGGTCGAAATAATAGGAGACTAGTCCTCAGGCAATCGACCGGGGAATATTAATGTGCAAGTTCGGCCCCATACCACGCACTTGCTACCCATTCATTTAATGGAACAATTTGACGAGGTCACGTTGAAGTATGATTCCCAGAGAGAAAGAAAGAGAGAACAGTTGATAGCATCCGGGGTCAAGATACCTGGGGATCTAGGTGAAAGATTTTTTAGGGTTCAGAGAAGGACCCTACCATCAGTGTTAGATAGAAGGACCATAGAAGCTTGTCTGGTCGAGATTGACGAGAACGACTGGAGATTTCCTTTCGTTCAATATCTTAAAAACCCAAAGGCCTCAAACTCCCAGGAGGATCCGTCTTCAAGCCCTAAACTACGTTTTGTTATAGGGTGTCCATATTAGGCCTCTGGTCAAGCCGATGGAACCGATGCTAACTAAAAAGATGCGAAGGAATAGTGCTGATCTTGCTTTCTACAGTCTCGTACCGAACTTTGATCCTGATCTCATGTAGAAGGAACCAGATGATGGAAACCATGTTTGTCCTGCAGACCTGTATTCGGCTAATCCTGATGTGTCAGATCCAGATGACACTGACGATGATGCTTTTCTTATTTTGACTTTGTTGCGTTTTCAAATTTTGACAATGTCTTTCTCTCTGGCTATATGATGGTTTATGTCTGGTTAGCAATCTCGTGTTGGTGCTCCTGTAAACCGTTCTTCTGGTGAAGTGGTTGAAACACGGGCCTTGTTTAATGGTCCAACCAAGGATCCCGGGAATGTGGACGGAGAAGCAGGATGCCGAGCCCTCTAGTCTTGACCAAATTATCTAACTCAACTCAATTGGACAATGGAAACACTGATGGATACACTCTTACTTTGCACGCAGGACTGCCTGCAGTCTGATAGCCCTAAAGTTTTCCTATGAATTTTACTGCAAGATATCGAATCACCGATTGCTTGGCCGTAATTCTCTGCAGAATGAGAAAAAGGGATCGAAGCAGCCTCTTGATGTTTGGCATAGCCGAAAATGTCATGGTGAATGCAAGCTGGGAAGTGCCCGTTTAGCCCACTCCCTTTGCCTAGCTTATGGTACTCTCCCTCGATGCTGACCGAAAACAGAGGAGCAACCAAGCCGATCTCGTTCCATAGTCAAGCCTAGCCAATCGCCTAACCCCGAATCTAGTATAGATGGAGGAACATGATGACGGGAGCGATACTCGACGTGTAAACCGATAACCCAAGATGCCTCTAGACACCGTATAGGTGCAACCATCTGATCAGACAGTTAACACTCTAAACAGTGCGGAGGTATTGTAAACCCTCCCACCCGAACGAGGCTCTGCTCATGGTGCCGGGGTTAGAGAAGACCTCACACAAAGTCTTCTCCTACGAGCTCCCTCCGCGGTCCTTTTACGGATCACACGAAGAAACCAAGTCTTTTCGCTCAGGTGCGCTTATAGACAATGACTCCTTTATTAGCCCGAGGTTGTGTTAATCCCTCAGACCATACCAGAAAATCTGTACCGAAGATCCCACCTAGAATCCATCCTGGTTTTTGGAAATAAGTTCAAAAAATCCCAGGTTGCCAATTCCAACACCGTTGACCAATAAATACGGTAATAGACTTTCCACTGTAACCCAAACCGAATCAATCTTTTCTTCCGATTTCGATTTCCAATGAGTAGTCACAACGGGGGGAGACAAAAGATCCTTCAGTTGAGGGTCATACTCCATAGACATAGTAGCATACCCCTTATGGTATTTTAAGCATAATTCCATCCAATTCCTGTATAAGTTCTTTCAAGGATCTCTATCTCATTTGGAAAATAAAATGGAAGTCGTCAGGATCTAAAACTAACTGACGAGGTTTAGCTTCTTCCAAAATGAAAGATACAAGATCACCCTTCAGATAGCATCCACAAGGATATCCCCTGCAGAGCCAAAACTCTAAAGGATAATCACTACCACTCCGCGGCTTATCACACATAACCTTAAGACGTCTCCCTCTTTTCGACTTAGGTAATGAGCTTAAAGTCCTATAGCCTCCGCCACCAATGCGAACTAATGTATTGAAAGGTATATTATATTTCTCATGGATGGCAACAAGACCAAAAGGACTATACCTCAGAAGTCAAGTTTTCAGAGAGACAGGAGAGCTTCTCGCTCCGTGCCCCCCCCTTTGACTCTAAATCTTTTGGCAAACTCAAAGGCCCCTTCCTTAGAGATGATTGATTTATGATCTGAAATAACCACCCCTAACTTATCTAGAAGAGACCTATAGTGGACAGCCACTTTGCGATCTGCGATAACAACGTCATTGCCAAGAATCGCATAGCGATCAAAGTCACCACCGGGCCCTGTTTGCTGCCAACCACACTATAAAGAAAGTGATGGGGTAAGGCAAAGAGAGGCCAGGCAGTGACAACCTCTCAATTGGCATTGGTTATCCTGCAGTAAAAGTCAACACTTTATCCTTGCGAACATGAGGCTTGCCTATAACAAAAGTATTTAAGGCCAAGGTACTCTGTGTGATAGACGAAGAAAGAGAACGACTCTTTAAGAAAAGAGTCATTAACACTGTCAACAATGTTAATGGCCAACGGTCTGTCGCAGACTGAAAGTCAAAACTATATACATCAGAGACACCCTTTAACCTATCCAGTGGTCGAGTCTGATCAAAAGTACCATCCATAGGAATAGTACCCAGGACCTTCATCAACCAATCATGATAAGGGGCGAAGCGTAACCGTTGGTTAACATAATTTCTAATGGTTCTAAACCGCCTTTTCCCTCCCTCTTCCACTATTCCTAACCTGCCAAGATGCGTTTGAACCCCCGTCCCATAGGGAAGGTAAGGTCCATCTTTCGAACCATTCAAGGTCCTGATTGGCCAAGGATTCGTTAGAGCGATCAAGGGCAAATCACATCCTTCCAACTCCTGGGGAAAACGTCCACCCCATAGCATGTATATACATACTATGGTCGGAAAACGAGGTATTGTAAATAAAGACAAAAAGTAGCAAAGAAAGACCTAACTAGTCTATTCTTACCCTGATTGTCAGGAACCAGCACCTTTAGGTGTCGCCTTCCAGGTTGGAACCCACGTCATCCCTTGGAAAATGGGAATATTGGAGATCCCAGGTGGATAGGAATATATAAGGTAGTCGAATTTATCCTTCAACTCCTCACATACTTCATCAAAGGTATCCTGGTTTAAAACAGGTTTCACTATACTATAAAAGGAATCACTTGTAATCCTCTTACAAAGAAGGATCACTTTATACAGTGAAAACCAAGATAGATACAACTGTACCAGTACTATTGCCCTCTCATCACCCCTCATCAAAATCCTTAGATGGAAACTTGGGATGATACGAGGGTAGCCTGATCTGTTTAAGGAAACAGGAAGAGGACCACGGTTTTGGTCCAAAGGCCTTTTGCAAAGAACTGCAGCACTGCTTTAAATACAGGGCAGTAAATAACAGACCGGATCTTCTCCTTATCCCGCAAGCACCTCCTTGGCAAACAGGTAACAACCAATACAAATTCCCTTGGTAAAGCCATTGAAGACCACCAAGGTTGCTTTTGACAGCAAACCTATGATGGGCTGAGGACCTTCAAAGGTCCTCAGCCAGGAGCGCGAAGTGAGACGAAGTCAAATGTTGAATAATTGCTGTTGCATTGTTCAATATCTACTTCTTTAACTTTATCATTCTCTAAAAAAGAAAGGTAAAGATGTCTCCCTTAACACACCACTCTCCTTGTCGTATGAGGTAAACCCATCCGGAGGGGGGCGCCTCGGTGATTACCAAGGTAGTAACTGATCTCCTATTTACTAGTCCTGTCCCAGACAGGTACCCAGTTGTTTAGGAAGTTCTCCGGGGTTGATGTGATAATATAGTCTGACTACTACCTATCACATTGCCCCTAGACGCAATTCAAACCCTCGCTTTTCGCTCGGATTTCACGTGCGCGGGAGGGAATCAACCTCCCCACTCGTGATAGTCTCATCGACTACCACTGGTGCCAAACAGGCGTACTACTGAACATTAATGAGGTTTTGATCTTATGATTTTTTCTCACAAAAGACAGGCACTCATATACATCACTTTGCACTTTATAGCTTTCCCACAGTGTGGGAATGGTCTGGTCTTCTACTATACGTTCTAGCATTCCTGAACACGGACCACTTGCATCTCATCTGAGATTTTGTCTTTGTTCAAAAGAGACCTGCCAAACCTGTTACTATTTCAGTACAAGCAGAACCTGCAGCCCCCATGAACAGCTTTATGGAGACGGCTTTCAAATCTTCTCTTTGTTTGTTTTTTCCTCCTTCTTCACAAGAGAGTCCGTCCTGTCATTAGCCCATGAAGAGCGAAAATGGCTATGGATTTTTTTCTAGACTTTTATTAGCCGAACAAAAGAGGAAGACAGATTAGTCAGAAAAACTCTGGTAAATTATGGGTTCGGATCATTGACTAGGTTCCGAAGGAAAAGAAGGAGCACAGCTATTTTTGCCAGACAAGACTAGTCTTTTTTTCCGGTCAGCCAGCTAAACAAAGAGGAAAGAGAAAGAGCAGAACAGAAAGATTAGCGGTGAACTAAGTTAAATAAAGAGGTTTTATTTCTGGACAGAACAGAGTATAGTAGCAAGACAAGAATACATCCATAGTCTAGTTTTGGAAGACTCAGGCGGCTATTAAGACAGCTTTTATTGGTACGCTCCCGAAGCCCCCTACCCTAATACTCGATAGCCAAGTTCGGGTTCTGTTTCCACAAAGCCATTTACAGATGCCGAACTCATTACTCTGTTCACTTAGTGAATGAACCGGGAGCGGTACCGACCATGGACTTCCTCCTTTAACTAGGAACTAATGGGAAGGTTGGGATCTCACTCCAACTTCCGCATGACTTCTTTAACATTGTAGGGGGCCCCTGAAATTCCTATCCTAGAGCTAACCCATGGAAAGCCCCCCGTCATCCTTCTGTGAATATTCCACAGGTAGTCGATGTCTGTCTTAGTGCCCATCTCTGGTCCTACTCCCGCACATCCCGCAGCTATCTCTGCCTCAGCTTCCTACGATGTCTCTGCCTCGCTCTAGCTATTTATCTCCTTGCTCCAGCAGCCTTTGTCCTCGACACCGAACTGACTTCATTCCCATTCCCAACGCTTTCGAACTCGTTTCTTTAGGGGTGAAGGAACTGAACTGTTTCCATTGGTATAGGTTTGTGATAGATCATTTCGTTCAGCCACAAATGCTTAAATTTCCGTTGGGTTGTAAATAGCTCTTATAAACCGCTCAATAGGAACTGGAAAACGAACGATTGAACGGTTCATCTCTCGTCCTTTCTATGTCGGTTAAGGCTTTTCTGTCGACGTTCTCCCCGGTTCCACTTTTCCACTCGTTTATCCGGATGGAGCAACCGTCCCCCACGTTGTTATCTCGAAGTGCCAGGTCCTGATCGGTGTTTCTGAGGTACCATAAAGATGCTCATTTCCCTCAGCTAAGAATCTTATCCCTTTTGGAGCCTTCGCAGGCATAAATCGAAGGAGAGATAAATCGATTGATTGTTGGGGTTCCGATCTCGAGACCGATAGGGATGGAAGCTACACCGGGTAGGTAAGCAGAGTTTGTATGAGCCGCACAAAATGATATGTTGGAGAATGAATGAGCTGACCACCTTATGAGCCTGCTTCTAATCGTGCATGAAAAAGCGTCAGGCTATCTGATCCGTGAATGATGTCAAGTGAACCTCTCCTTTAATCTTCCCTAAGATGAATTATGACAGTGAACTAACATCCTGCTGGCAAATCAAAGTGTACCTATGTTCTAACAAATGGCTTGTTAAATCTGATCGGAGCAAGGCGGATCCGCATCTGACCGAGAAACATTTCTATCTTGGCCATAACTAACTGGTAATCAGGAGTTTCAGGAAGCATCTAGGATCATTACCTAACAAATAATCAAGTGTCGTGAAATGCATGTCAGGCTAAACAGGAAAAGAAGAAGAAGTTAGCTAGAGTTACAAATAGGCTCATCAAGGAGCATTAGCTGCGGGTCGATCATGAATAAGGTTACCTCTATTGGCTGATGAAGTTGATTCCTCTTTCGATGACTTCTTGTTATGGAGAACCCGAGTTCGGTAACGCACCTATCGTCTCCTCTGTCTTCAAACCAACCGGGTGACGACTCAGTGATATCGGCTTGTCGTTGTCACGACATATGCCGCAAGCTGAGGCCGTCGACTTTGCTTTGTGGAGAGAAGGATTCCACTTCGGTTCCTTAAGATGAGTGACTTGGGGAATAAAAAAAAATAGGATGGGAGTCGTCGTAATCATCAATTGTAATGACCTCCCGATGAGGTGAGTATTGCCTTCTTTCATCGACGTTCTTCGCCTCGTCTCGAGTAGACTTGTGAACCTTTCTGTTCCTTCCAAAGTCCTTTTCTTTTGTTTGAATAAGCGAATGAGAATGGCAGACTTGTAGTCACTCTCTCGCTTCATTGCATCCGTTTATCGCAGGTGTCACTCGGGATCCGTGGTGCCTTTGTATTTAGAGAACTTATAGGTATCATGGGGTAAGGATGAGATGCTTTAGGCGCAATGGATTTTGTCTGTCCCCCCGCCTCTGAAAGCGTCCTTCCATAACATTGTCTGGTCCGGTTCTTTCTTTCTTGAATGTGGAATCATTTTAGATCGTACCCGCCTCTACTCAAACCGAGCAAACTAAAGCGAGTGAGTTTACGAACGACGATTATTGAACGTTCTAAGTACATCCAGCAGGAATCGAACCTACTCAATTTGCCAGCCAATGTTGTAACCATTAAGCACCATGGATGCAACAGCGAGTGAACTAGGTTTTTTTTGTATTCCTTCTCGAGCTTCTCTTTCTTCCGTTAAGGGAGATTCGGGAAAAGATGAAATAGGAAGACGTGTTTCCAGAACGAACAAGATACGGGTTGAGAAGGGGGAGTTAGCAAAGTTGGACAAGATTGGAATGGGCATAGGAACATGTATTGATGTACCAGATCGGCTAATGCTCCCAGGTTGATGCGACGTATTCCACCAGTTGACTGGAGACTTTATTATTGGTATATCGATCGGTCCAGCACGGATTGAAATAGGAGCCGGTTCGACAGGAAGCTTTTGAAAACGCAGTGCACCCAGGTAAATAAGGAACGAGATGAATACAGAAGTTAAACGAGCATCCCACACCCGAAAGGTACCCCACATAGGTCTTCCCCGAAACCCCCCAGTAACTAAGGTAAACAACGTAGAAAAAGCACCAATTTCTGTACCGGTTCCGGAAAAGCGAAGATAAAGGGGATGTTTTGTTAATGGGAACAAGGAACTGTTTATAGCCGTTGCTATATAAACTACTATACTCATCCGAGCCGCAGGAACATGTACATACGGAATACGAGAATTTCCACCTTGTTGAAAATCTGGTGGTGCTACCCGAAGACTTGAATGAATAGCCATCGCTGTTAAGAACAACCGAGAAAAAATGATAATTTGCGCGTAGCTTCTGGTCTTTGACATAAAGAAAGAAGGTTGTAATAACGAAACGGACATGTGCCAA